CTAAATATTAATGAGATTATCTTGGGCTGCTATTGTTAATGGATAGATAAGAAAGTAGGAGAAGTAAAGAGCGGTAAGAGTTTGTCCTGTTAAGATATAAGGGTCTTCTACTGGGCATATTCCTACCCAGGTAAGTAAGATGGTTGTTCAAACCCATGATCAGAATAATATCTTATTACCAGGGTAAAATATTAAACTTTTAAATTTGGCGATGTGTGTAAAAGGGGTAATATATAGAATAAGCACAGCCAAAAGTAAGGCAATTACTCCGCCCAATTTATTCGGAATTGACCGCAAGATAGCGTAAGCAAATAAAAAATATCACTCAGGTTGAATATGGTGAGGGGTCACTGCTGTGTTGGCTGGGGTAAAGTTTTCGTCGTCTCCTAATAATAACGGGTGGAATATACATAAGTAGAGAAATAAAAGGATAATTATCATTATACCTGCAATATCTTTAAAGGAGAAGTATGGGTGGAATATGATTTTTTCTGGGTTCATGGTTAATCCAACAGGATTTGACCTGCCGGTTTGATGAAGTAAAGTGATATGGATAACAACTATCATTAAGATAATAAAAGGAATTACAAAGTGAAACGTAAAGAATCGTATAATAGTAGGGCTGTCAACTGAGACTCCACCTCAAATTATATGCACTAGATTTGGCCCAATATAAGGAACTTCTGAAAATAAATTAGTAATTACTGAGGCCCCCCAGAAGGATATCTGATTTACTGGTAAAACATAGCCTAAGAAAGCTGCGGCTATTGTAAGAAGTATAATGGTTACTCCAATGTTTCAAGTGTGTTTAAATAGGAAAGACCTATAATACAGGCCTCGGCCAATATGGAGGTATATACAGATGAAAAATAATGATGCGCCGTTAGCGTGAATACACCGCATAAGCCAATATTTGTCTGTAGTTTCTATTATGATAGTGATGAGATTAAAGGAATGTCTTATTCCTGCTGAATAGGAAGAGGCTAAAAGTAACCCTGAAATAATTTGGACGGCTAGGCAGACAAACAGCAACGATCCTGAATTTCATATAAAAGAGATATTAGCTGGGGCTGGTAGTTGGACTAAAGTAGAGTCTATGATTTTAAATAGAGGGTTCTTTTTATGATATTGTGTAAGCATTTATTTAAGGGAGCGTAATGGTCCGTGCGAAAAGGAGGAATTTTTTGAGACCATAATTATAGCTAGTAGGAGATAGAGGATCAGTAAAATAGTCATAATAAATAGAGGTTTAGAGTATATTTTTATTGTTTTAAAAATAGTAATTTTTGTTAAGGTTTGGTTTAGTTCATTTGTATAATCTGAGGGGCTATCTAAGATGTAACTAGAGGTTAGAGCGGTAGCGATAGCGAAGGAGATAAAAAGAGGTGTAAGAATAAAGTTATTTGGGAAAAATAGCTCATTAGCGGCCATAGAAGAAACATAAATAAAAATAATTATTATCCCTCTTAAATAGATTATAACTAATATAAAAGAAAATCAGGAGGTCATAGTAATTATATTAATAATAACGGCCAAGGTGATAGTTTGTAAGATAATTAATAACGAGAGAAATAGAGGAGAAATTGTTAGTAAGAATATTACCGAAATAACTAGAGATAAAGAAGATAATAATAAGGTCATTTCAGAGAATAGTTGATATAAAATAGTAAGTTTGGGGCTTACAGAAGAGCTGATCTTTTCTGAGTCTTTAGGGATGACAATTTTAGTTTACAAGACTAATGTTTTTATTAAACTATAAAGACTAATGTTTAGTTATGTAATATTAAGAATGACTTTTATTTTTTTTAGAGGTAGAATTAGATTTTTATTGAATTATAGACATCTGTTAAATAGTTTACTTAGGTTAGAATTTATTTCTAGGGGTATTTTTTTTTTGATAGTAATGAAATTTTCCGGGTTAAGGGAAGAAATTTTTTCTTTATATTTTTTAGTAATTCTGGTGTGCGAGAGAGTGTTGGGTCTTTCATTACTTATTACTAGAATTTACGGGTATAGGTTGGATTATATGAAAAGTATAATAAGAGTTGTATGTTAAGACTTTTTCATAAATTTATGTTTGATAATGTTTGTCAATATGTGAGGAGAGAGAATACTGATCTATATTCTCATAGTTTTTTTATTTTTTATAAAAAGAGGAGAGTACCCACTTATGTCTGTCGAGAATTTTATCGAGATAGATTGGGTTGGGTGAGTTTTAGTAATATTGAGGGTATGAGTTATTGTGTTAAGAATTATGAGAAGCATAATAATTAAAAATAAAGGTAAGTTTGGCGGGGTGTTTATAAGCCTAAATGGAGGGCTACTTTTTTTTTTAATAGGAAGTTTTGTGTTTTCAGATTATTTAATGTTTTATGTAAGGTTCGAGTGTTGTTTGATCCCTATCTTACTAATGATTTTGGGGTGGGGATACCAGCCTGAGCGGGCTCAGGCTGGTATTTATTTATTGTTTTATACATTGTTTGGGTCTCTCCCTTTGTTTTTTTTTATCATATATATTAGAAATAATTATGGGAGAGGATATATATATGTTGATCTTATGGTGGAAGGGGGTTTGTTAGTTTGTGTAATAACTATGCTGGGATTTTTAGTAAAATTTCCTATATACGGGGTTCATTTATGACTACTAAAGGCTCATGTAGAAGCGCCTGTGGCCGGGTCTATGATTCTAGCAGGGGTATTATTAAAGTTAGGGGGCTACGGTATTTTGCGATTTCTTCCTTTATTGTTTGGTCAAGAAAGAATTTTTTTGTGGTTGGGTTGTTTTAGATTATGGGGAGGGTTGTTAATAAGTTTAATTTGTTTACGGCAGATAGATATAAAGCTTTTGATCGCTAGATCCTCAGTGGTACATATAAGAATGTGTATCGTGGGTTTATTGGTGTTTAGAGAGTGAGGCGTGAAAGGTTGTGTGGTAATAATACTAGCTCATGGGCTTTGCAGGTCTGGTTTGTTCTGTTTAGCTAATATTACGTACGAACGGACTTCGAGGCGAAGTATACTGCTGAGAAAAGGTTTACTAAATTTAATGCCTACATTGAGAATGTTTTGATTTCTGTTGGTGATGATGAACATGGCAGCACCACCTAGAATTAATTTATTGAGGGAGCTTATTTTGATTGTAAGATTAATTAGGTGAAGAAGAAGGGTAATTGCAGTGCTTGGTTTGATGTCTTTTTTTAGGGCGGCCTATAGATTATTTTTATATTCTTTGAGTCAACACGGGGTGTTCATATCAAGCAAAAGTAGGCTAAAAATTACTGTTTTAACTGAATATTTAGTGCTATTTTTACACTGGGTTCCTTTAAACCTTTTAATTTTAGTCGGTTGAAGAATAATTTGCTTTAATAGTTTAAAAAAAACATTATATTGTGGATATAAAGATACCAGAGTTTAAGGCATTGAAACTAGGGACCGGAATTTACAAGGTGTTTACTTTACTGCTAATTTTTTTTAGGTTAGTAATGTTTATATTCTCTTTTTTAAGAGTATACTATAATAAAAGAGTTTTTTTAGAGTGGGAGATTTTTTATCATAGAAGAAGAAGATTTGTGATAAGTTTTATCTTCGACTGAATAAGACTTATATTTTTAGGGGCAGTGACATTTATCTCAGGGTGCATCATAAAATATTCGTATTACTATATGGAAGGGGAGGTTAATTTCTTACGATTTGTAATAGTTTTACTTCTTTTTGTTGGATCTATGATAGCTTTAATTGTTAGTCCAAATTTAATCAGTCTTTTACTAGGCTGAGACGGGCTAGGGTTAAGATCCTACATTTTAGTAGTTTTTTACCAAAACGAGAGTTCGGCGAATGCCGGGATATTAACTGTTTTAAGAAACCGAGTAGGTGATGTTATAATTCTAATAAGAGTCGGTTTGTTGAGTGGATTAGGGAGGTGGAACTATTATATATTTGATAAAGTAGAAGTTGGATTAGTTGTATTAATAATTTTATTAGCAGGAATAACTAAGAGGGCCCAGATACCGTTTTCTGCTTGATTGCCCGCTGCTATAGCGGCGCCTACCCCAGTTTCTTCACTGGTGCATTCTTCTACTTTGGTGACTGCGGGGGTTTACTTATTAATTCGGTTTTATCCTGTCATATCTAGGGTTTATAATTTATGGGTAGGCTTGATAGTTATTTCTGTCCTGACAATAGTATCCGCAGGGTTGGGGGCTAATTTTGAGACAGATATCAAGAAAGTGGTGGCTCTTTCTACGTTAAGACAGCTTGGCCTTATAATAATGATTTTGAGGGTGGGTTTAGTAAAACTGAGATTTTTTCATTTAATTACCCATGCTATATTTAAATCCTCTTTATTTATGTGTGTGGGGTTTATAATACATAATTCATCTGGTAATCAAGATGGCCGTAATATAAGAAGGTTTAATCAAATAAGACCTTTGATAGTAAGATATTTTCTAATCGTTAATATAGCCTTGATAGGGTTTCCTTTTTTGGCTGGGTTCTATTCAAAAGATTTAATTTTGGAAAGGATGCTTATAACAGAGAGGAGATATATGATTATTGCATTTCTTATTTTAGGGACCGGATTTACTTTTTCTTATAGGGTTCGTATAATATTTATTGTTAGAGGAGGAGTTAACACGGGGCCAGGGGTTGTTAACATCGGAGATATAGATAAATCTGTGTCAAGAAGAGTCGTTGGACTAGTAATAGCTAGTTTAGTGGTAGGGTTTATCTGTTCATGGGTGTGTTTTAGAGGAATTGACGCTATGTTATTGTTCGGGTGGGAAAAATACAGAATCTCGATAGTAGGAATTTTATCGGGGGCGGGCATGTACATGATTATAAGGAGAGATTCGTGATTTAAGAGTAAGTTTATGGGGGTTAATATAATCAGAAATATAATATACTTACCTGAAATTAGAGCGGATTTTACAAGAAAGCCCTTCGTTTATTTAGGGGCAGGGTTTGATAAACTTTTGGATAAAGGATGGTTAGAATTTTATGGCGGTAAGGGGGGGGAAGTTGTTATAAGGAGGTGAAGAAATAAGTTGCAGCTAAGACAGAGAAGAATCATGGTCAGGAGGTATCTTATTTCCGTGGCTTGTATACTGGGTATGTTTTTGACTATTTTTTATTTCGGTAGCTCAATAAGAGCTTTACATTGAAGTCGTAAAGGTAGTTTTACTCCGGGATAAAACAGGGCTTTAGCCTATTTTCAGGCCGAAACCGAAAGTATAATACTTCTGTTTTTAAAGGTTGGTTAGTTTAACTTTGAAAAAGTTACGTGTTTATTACACCATAAAAACAGCAGGATCGCTCAATAAAATCATTAACAGTGATTTACCTCTAATTTGGTTTCAGCTAAAAGATGTAGTGTACACACTATTTAAAGATTAGAAGTCTTATAATACATCTTAGGGTCAACGTATGTATTTTTTAGTTGCAAGCCAAATGTTTTTTATTAAACTATAACTCTAGTATAATCAGTTTAGGGCCCCTTGGTTTCATTCGTGAAATAACCCTAAAATTAGAATTAGAGTGATAACGAGAGCTGAAAAATAGGAGAATAAATTTAATCCGAAAGAGAATAAACCTAGAGGAAGCAATACAGCAATTTCTACATCAAAAATTAGGAAAAGGATGGTAATCAAAAAAAACCGCAAGGAGAAAGGGATCCGGGCCTTTTTGAATGGGTCGAACCCACATTCAAAAGGTGATAGTTTTTCTATCAGGTTAAATGTTTTTTTACCTAGAATAGCAGTTATAAGGATAATAATGACCGAGATAATAAAGGAAGCGGCGAAAACACATAAAATTATGTACAATAAAAGAATTATGAATTCTTATGAGCCTCACCAATAGATCGAGACGTATAAAAATAACCACACTACGTCAACAAAGTGTCAATATCAAATAGAGGCCTCTAATCCTATGTGATGATCACTAGAAAAGTGAGCTTTATATAGGCGAGCAAGGCATACCGTTAGGAAAGTAGAGCCGATAATAACATGTAATCCGTGGAAGCCTGTCGCGACGAAAAAAGTTGTACCATAAACTGAGTCGGCAATAGAGAAAGAGGCCTCTAAATACTCTATGGCCTGAAGTAATGTAAAATAAAACCCTAGAGCGATAGTTAGAGAAAGGCCTTGAAGAGCGTCGTGATGCTTGTTCTCTAGGATTGCGTGATGGGCCCAAGTAACTGTTACTCCGGAGGCTAATAGGATAGCCGTATTAAGAAGGGGGACTTGAAAGGGATTAAAGATATGAATGTCAGTTGGGGGCCAAACGTCCCCAATTTCCATTGTTGGAGAGAGGCTCCTATCAAAATAGGCTCAAAAGAATGAAAAAAAAAATAGGACTTCTGAGACAATAAATAAGACCATACCTCATCGTAAACCGGAGACAACTTTGACAGTATGAAGGCCTTGTATAGTGCTTTCCCGTGAAACATCTCGTCATCATTGAAAAGAAGTGAGAATTGTTGTTGCGATGCCTATTAAGAATAAATTAGAGTTGAGTAAATGAAATCATTTGACTAAACCTCTGGTGATTATTATAGCCCCCAGCGAAGCGGTTAAGGGTCATGGTCTTTTTTCTACTAAGTGGTAAGGGTGATTTATATGTGTAGACATTAGTTTATAGATTCTGCTGAGTAAAGAGTCAGAAGAATACTGAAGACATAGGCTTGAATAAGTGCAACTGCTATTTCTAATAGAGATAGGAGTGCTTGTGCTAAGTATAATAATGGCAGGGACGAGTAAGGGGAGAATAGAAAAGCCGATCTGAGAAGTACTATCAATAGATGCCCGGCAATTATGTTAGCAGCCAGACGGACAGCCAAGGTACCGGGTCGGATAATTCTTCTAATTGTTTCAATTAAAACTATGAAAGGCATTAAAAAATAAGGTGTTCCTACAGGAATTAGGTGTGTTAGTGAGTTAGTGGTGTTGTTTAGCCAAGTGTAAATAAACGTGCCTAACCAAAAAGACAAAGCCAGCGTTAGTGTGAAGACAGGGTGCCTAGAGGCTGTAAAAACATATGGTAGAAGCCCTATTGAATTATTTACGGAGATAAATACAAAGATAGACATGGTAACGATTAGAATAAAAGACCCTTTTTTTACAAGGGGCCTAAATTCTTTAAATAAATAGGATAATAAGGAAATAAATAGTTGTTTGTGGCGGGCTGGCAATACTCATATCTGCAGAGGTAGGACGAAAAAGAAGATTACAATAGATAGCCAATTGAAAGATAATATAAATTTTGTAGAGGGGTCAAAAATAGAAAATAAGTTAACTATCATTTTCAGTGTAAGAAGGAAGAGTGTTGCCGGGGGTCTATTTCGTTATTTTTTAAGGGTGAGTAGGTAAAGAATACAAGGTTTATAAGAAAGTAAGTTAGAAGTAAAAACGAAATAAAAAGAAATAACCATAGAATAGGCGCTATTTGAGGGATCAGAAAATACTTTAGTAACTTTAACTTGACAAATTAACGTTATTTTTTAACTAATTTTCTCACCTGAAGAAAATCTATAATAAGTTTAAAAGACTTACACCTTTATCGGTCATCCGGCGAACTTATTTTACAAACTCAATCGATGAAATATTTTATTGGCACAGCTTCAATTTTAATAGGCATAAATCTATGATTTGCTCCACAAATTTCCGAGCATTGACCAAAGAATATCCCTGGCCGATTAATAACAAATATAAGTTGATTTAATCGGCCAGGCACTGCATCCGCCTTGATACCTAAAGATGGTACTGCTCATGAGTGAATAACATCAGAAGCCGTGGTAATTACGCGGATTTGTGAGTGGGTAGGCAAAATTAATGAATTATCTGTCTCTAGTAGACGAATAGAAGCCTCATTTAATATGTAAGAGTCAAATACGATGTCTTGAAAATCGGAGTATTCATATGATCAATACCATTGATGGCCAATAGCTTTGACGGAGATGTTGGGTGAGAATGGATCATCTAATAGATACAGAGCCTGGAGAGAAGGAAGGGCGACTGACAGTAAAATAAAAACGGGTAAAAGAGTTCATACAATCTCTGTAATTTGTCTTTGTAGTAACAAACGATCGGTAAGTTTATAGGTTGAGATAAAAACAAGGTTTAGCCCGACTAGAGCTGTAATCATTGACACTACAATTATAGCAAAATCATGAAAAAAAATTAGCTGCTCTATTGAAGGGGAAGCCCTATCTTGGAATATTAGTATAGCTCAGGTTGGCAACTCCGAAGGGTTAAACCATTAATAGATTTTAAATCTATCACATTTTCTGTCACATCGGGATATGTTCAATAAAGGAGTGTCTCTATAGCTATGATCTGCCGGAGGGTGAGGGTGGGCCCATTCAATAGATGAGGCTATATTCAATCTAAATAATGATAGACGTTTTGAAATAATAGCTTCTATTAAAAGAAAAATGAAAACCATAAAGGCTACTAGAGAAATAAAAGATCCAATGGAAGATACAATATTTCAAGGAGTGAAGGAATCAGGGTAGTCTGAATAACGTCGAGGCATACCACTAAGACCTAGAAAGTGCTGAGGAAAGAATGTAATATTTACCCCTAGAAATATCACTCAGAAGTGAATTTTTGTTAAGTGGGTATTTAAAGTCAGGCCAGAAAATAAAGGGAATCAGTGAATAAACCCAGCAAAAATGCCGAATACGGCCCCTATTGATAGGACATAATGAAAATGAGCTACAACGTAGTAAGTATCGTGTAGTACAATATCAATAGCAGAATTAGCTAATATTACTCCCGTCAAGCCTCCAACTGTAAAAAGAAAAATAAATCCCAGGGCCCATAGAAGAGACGGTGTAAATAAAATTCTACCCCCTTGTAGGGTCCCTAACCAGCTGAATACTTTAATACCTGTGGGGACAGCAATAATTATTGTGGCAGAGGTGAAATAAGCACGAGTGTCTACATCTATGCCTACTGTAAACATGTGGTGGGCTCAAACAATGAAACCAAGAACCCCAATAGACAGCATAGCGTAAATCATGCCTAAAGAACCAAACGTCTCTTTTTTTCCTGCCTCTTGACTAACAATGTGAGAAATTATGCCAAAGGCAGGTAAGATAAGAATATATACTTCCGGATGACCAAAGAATCAAAATAAGTGTTGGTATAAAATAGGGTCTCCCCCTCCCATTGGATCAAAAAATGAGGTGTTTAAATTACGGTCAGTTAGAAGTATTGTGATAGCACCGGCTAAGACTGGTAAAGATAATAGTAATAAAATAGCGGTGATAAATACTGATCAAACAAATAGAGGTATAGCGTCTATTCCTATACCAGGAGTGCGCATGTTTATGACAGTCGAAATAAAATTAATAGCGCCTAGAATAGAAGATGCTCCTGCGAGGTGAAGAGAGAAAATAGCCAAGTCTACTGAGCTACCTCTATGGGCAATATTGCTAGATAAGGGGGGGTAAACAGTTCAACCTGTGCCTACCCCTCTTTCTATCATTCCTCTTAATAGAAGGAGAGAAAGAGAAGGAGGAAGCAGCCAGAATCTCATATTGTTTATGCGCGGAAAAGCCATATCGGGTCTACCTAGTATTAAAGGAACAAGTCAATTGCCAAATCCGCCGATCATAATAGGCATTACTATAAAAAAGATTATAACAAAGGCATGAGCTGTTACTATAACATTGTAAAGCTGGTCATCTCCGATAAGGTTGCCGGGGGAACTTAGCTCTGATCGAATGATAAGACTTATAGCAGAACCTAGAGCTCTGGCCCAGGCCCCTAGAATAAAATATAGTGTGCCAATATCTTTGTGATTAGTAGAAAATAATCATCGTTGAATAATTTGAACTTAAGGATTTCTTTTGTGGAGCTTGGAAGGCTCTTAGTTTATATAACTTAAAGTTCACTTAAACTTAAGAATTACTTATTGAAGGTTTTGAAGACCTTTAGTTTACTTAACTTAAAGTTTAATAAAAAAATGATAAAAATAGAAGGAAAGAATAAGGCAGAAGAGTTTAAGAAAATTAGATTTAAATTATAACTATAACTAAAATTTTGTATATTATAGGAATTTTTTAGTAATAGAACAGCCAAAAATATACGAGCATAGAAAAATAACCTGATAAATGTACCTAGGAGTAAAAAAAACAAAATAAAAAAAAAGTTATCGTATAGTAAAGATTGAATAACAATGAATTTTGGGACAAACCCCGAGAAAGGAGGTAAACCACCAATAGATATAATTGAGACTCTGATCAGTAAAGAAATGAATATTTTATTTTTTATAAGCAAGTCGTTTACAGTGAAAGTTTCTGTATTATGCAGAGAAAGGATCAGGGATATTAAAATAAACGAATAAATCAGAAAGTAGTTAAACCAAGCTCAATTAGAGATAAGAAAAGAGGCCAATAGCCACGATATGTGGGAGATAGACGAAAAAGCTAGAATTTTTCGTAAAGATGAGTGGGTCAAGCCGCCTACTGAGCCGATCAGAGCAGAGGACACAATAAAAACCTGTAATACAAGCATCAGTTCTCTAGGTTTTATCAAAAATGACAATAGGATTAGAGGATTCACTTTCTGCAGGATGAGTAAGATAAACAAAGATGGTCAAGATAACCCATCAGCTATGGAAGGTAATCATTGATGAAATGGAGCCGCGGCTATTTTTAGTATCAAAGCTAATATGATAGTAATAATAAGAAATGTCTTTATAAATAAAAAAAAAAATAATAAATAAACGGATGAGATAGCCTGAATTAGAAAGTATTTGATAGCGACCTCAGTCCTATATTTATTAAGTTTTTTCAGGATAATTGGGATGAAAGAGAGGAGATTTATCTCTAAACCTATCCAACCAAACAATCAAGAATTCGATGAGATTGTCAAAATAACAGAAAACAGTAAAAAAACTAGAAATAATATAAAAGAAGGGTGGATAAAAATTAACTAAGTAGTGGGGACCATACTAAATTGCAAATTTAGAGAAGCGTGAGCCTTAGTTATATTTTATCTTGGTGTAAGTAGCACATAAACTTTTGATATTTAGGGTATTAGTTAGATAGCTCTAGAGGTGTATAAACACAGTAAGTTGTAAACTTAAAGATGCTACGGCCTGAGTTAAACTACAATAAAGGCTGAAATGCATGTCTACTTTATCAGTGTAGATCCTTAAATAGGTACTTTATTATTCTAAACACAGGCATGGGTAGTGGTAAAAGAGAAAATTCATAGACGGGTTATGAGCCCATTAGCTTTAGTTAGCTTATCTTTTAATTTTACAAAAAATATATAATAATTATTTATATAATATTACAAATTTGCATTTTACTTGAAAAACAACACGCTATAAATTATAGAGCGGGGGGTTTCTACAAAAACCGCAAGGTTTTAAGTTTTTTTTTTTTTTTAGTTTTTTTTTTTTTTTATTTAGTTAAACATTTATATTTTTGGTTATAAATAGATTTTTCTTTGTTTTGTTATGTATACTTTAAATTATTTATTTATACAATGAAGACAAAGGAACTTAATAGGTAATTTTTCCTATTGCCCCTTAAGGGGGCGGGTTAAGAAAAATTACATTGAGTTCCTTTGTTCCAGGATTAATCTAGTTATAAATATGCTATTTGTCAATACAGAAATTTACTGTAATTTAGTTCACTTTCTGAAAGTGAACTAAATTACAGCCATTAAACCTTATTATCATTAATTTATTTCAATTTGAATTATTATAAAAGAATTAAATAACCTTTATAGGATAAAGGTTATTTAATTTTAGATTTAAATCTTCTATTAAATTACGATATATCAAAATGAACAATTAAATATCTAATAATATAATTTATAATACTTCTATAATAGAAGTATTATAAATTATATAGTATATTATATAAACACTAATAATTAAATATCTAATAATATAATTTATAATACTTCTATTATAGAAGTATTATAAATTATATAGTATATTATATAAACACTAATAATTAAATATCTAATAATATAATTTATAATACTTCTATTATAGAAGTATTATAAATTATATAGTATATTATATAAACACTAATAATTAAATATTTTATAAATAAAAAAAAAAAAAAAGTAAAATCATTGCTTAAATATTGATTTAAATATTATTTTTATAGCGGTGGTAAAGAGTTAGTTTATGATTTTATATAAGAAATATTTATTAAAATTAGTTAAATTTGTGCCAGCATCTGCGGTTATACTAGGAATTTAATTGATATTTTTTAGGGTTTATGATATTGTAAATTTTTAAAATATTATTTGGTGAAATAGGTTATTTGAGGTAAATAATTATGATAAGTAATATAGTTTAGGTAAAAGCAGGATTAGATACCCTGTTATTTTAATTTTTTAATGTTTTCTCTAAGAATTATAGTTAAATTTAAAAGATTTGGCGGCTGAATTAAATTAAAGGAGTTTGTTTTATTATTTGACGAGGCTCATTAAGTTTTACTTACTTTTTTTAGTATACCGTCATTTAAGGTAGTTTATAATTAATTAACTATCGTAATGTGGTTAAATAAGTTAGATCAAGGTGCAGATATAGGTAAGGAAAGATTAACTACAATAGATTATTACTATACTTGAATTTCTTAATAGAACTTTATAGGTGGATTTAATTGTAATTAAAATAATATGAAATTACTTTTAGTGTACAAATTGCCCGTCATTCTCTATGAGACAAGTCGAAACAAAGTAGGTCTATCGGAAGTTGGACCTAAGAGTGATAGTATTTCAGTTACGTTGAATTAGACCCATAGGGCATTCTTTTATTGCTTTTATTTTTATTTTGGAGAAGAATAAAAAATTAGTACCTTTTGTATCAGGGTTGTTTAATTGAAAAAGATAGTGTATATTTCTCGATATTAAGTGAGTTAAATATTAAGGCTAAGGTGTTGAATAACCATGCCAATTTATTTAGTAGTGAAAATTTTTCGTAGTTGAAGGTATCTTGTTATGACAGGTATATAATAGAAGGGATAAGCTTTTTATTCAGGTATATTGTGTTCTATTTGGTAATAAATTAGGCTTAAAATTAGTCGTATTATTAATTTGTTTTAAATTTTTTATGGTAAGAAATAATCTATTATTTACTAATGTAACTATAAATGATAATAAAGTATAAGGTATAATGAATAAATTAGTATTTTTTATTTTCTGTGGCATATAACTCGATATTCATAGAATAGTTTATCAAAAACATTTTTTTATATATATAAAATAAGGCCTGCCCAGTGTAAGATAAACGGCTGCGGTATTTTGACTGTGCTAAGGTAGCATAATAATTTGTTTTTTAATTGATAGCTGGAATGAAGGGTTTTATCTATGATTAAATTAGCGGTAGAGTAAATAATTTATGTTTGTAGTTAAAACACTACAATTTTATAAAGTGACGATAAGACCCTATAAGCTTTATCTATAGAGTAAGCATGGCTAATAATTTAAGGTTTTTTTACTTGTCGGATTTTGCTGGGGCAGTAATGTTATCTAATTTAACATAAGTTAACACAGACGTGTGAGTAGATGATCTTCTTATAGAGATAAGTGGTAAAAGTTACTGTAGGGATAACAGCGCAATGATTTTGGAGAGGCCTTATTGATAAAGTTGGTTGCGACCTCGATGTTGAATTAAAATTTCTTTTTGCTGCAGCAGGCACAGGAGAGGGTTTGTTCAACCTTTAAAATTTTACATGATTTGAGTTCAAATCGGTTTAAGCCAGATTGGTTTCTATCTTTTATATAGAATAATTTATGTAAGTACGAAAGGGACACATAGGTTTTACTATTTAGGCGGAGTAGCGCGTTAAATTTAGGATTTAAATATGATTAGTTGTCAGATAGTATTGGAGTATTTTAAAGTTATTTTGAGTTATATAATTTTATTAATTATAGTTTTAGTTAGTGTGGCGTTTGTCACATTGATGGAACAGAAGATTTTGGCTGGGAGACAAATTCGGGTAGGGCCTAATTATGTGGGGGCGTGGGGGATATTGCAGCCTTTTTCTGACGCGGTGAAGTTATTTACTAAGGAAGGTTTGATTTTAAGAAAATCTAATTTTTTAGTATATTGAATTAGCCCTATCATTAGTTTAGGGTTGGCTTTATTTTTATGGTGCGTGTATCCTTTTCTGGAAGGGGGGGTTGAATTTAAGTATGGGTTGTTGTTTTTTATTTGTGTAAGAGGGTTAAGAGTTTTCCCTATTCTAGGGAGAGGATGGTCATCTAATTGTAAGTATTCTATACTAGGAAGTCTACGGTCTGTGGCTCAAATAGTCTCTTATGAGATCAGTTTAGCTATAATTATTTTGAGTCTTGTGTGATTATCAGGGAGATTTAATTTAAAAGAAATTATACTTAGGCAGGTTTATCTTTGGAATCTGGCCGTGTTTTTTCCTTTAAGGTTAATTTGATTCGCGGCCAGGCTAGCGGAGACTAATCGGTCTCCTTATGATTTTTCGGAGGGGGAAAGTGAGTTAGTTTCGGGGTTTAATACTGAATATTCTGCTGGAGGGTTTGTGCTTATTTTTATAAGGGAGTATTCTAATATCTTGTTTATGGGGTTATTGTTTGTTGTTTTTTTTTTAGGGGGTTGAATGAGATTAATTTTAGTCTTAAAGATAATAATGATTGTTTATCTTTTTGTGTGAGTTCGTGCCACAATACCGCGTTATCGATACGATAAGTTGATATATTTGGCTTGAAAGGGATTTTTGCCCATCAGTCTAATAATTTTTATTTTTTACGTTTATGTTCTAATTTTATAGTTGCAGTTTAAGTAGAAAGGAAGCTACTGGAACAATTCCTTTTTATGTTTTCAAAACATATGTTTAAAACTTAGTGGCTTTA